AATATTTAAATATTATTTAAAATGAAAGTAAAAAGTAAGTAAAATAGGCAGTTTTTATTCATTAGTGGGGGATGACCTTATGATAAAGAAAAAGTACTTGCGAAAGTACTCGCGTTCGAGTACAGAAGTCAAAGTTTTAGCTCAACATATATGTATGTCTGTTTTCAAAGCACGAAGAGTAATTGATCAGATTCGCGGACGCTCCTATGAGGAAACGCTTATGATACTGGAACTTATGCCTTATCGAGCATCTTATCCCATTTTGAAATTGGTTTATTCTGCAGCAGCAAATGCTAGTCATAACATGGGCTTAAACGAAGCTGATTTATTTATTAGTAAAGCTGAAGTCAACGGAGGTGCTATTGTGAAAAAGTTAAGACCTCGGGCTAGAGGACGTAGTTATCCGATAAAAAGACCTACTTGTCATATAACAATTGTATTGAAGGATAAATCTAAATTATTTTTAGATGAATCTAAGATTTATAGATGAATCTGAATTTTAGATTCATATTTCCAAAAATATATATATACGGAAAGATAATATAATAGAAAAATATGGGACAAAAAATAAATCCACTTGGTTTCAGACTTAATACAACCCAAAGTCATCATTCCTTTTGGTTCGCACAACCAAAAAATTATTCCGTGGGTATACAGGAAGATGAAAAAATACGGAATTGTATCAAGAATTATGTCCAAAAAAATAAGAGAACGTCCTCGGGTTTCGAAGGAATTGCACGTATACAAATAAAAAAAAGAATCGATTTGATCCAAGTCATAATTCATATCGGATTTCCAAATTTACTAATAGAAGGCCGAACACGAGGAATCGAAGAATTACAGATGAATGTAAAAAAGGAGTTTCATTCTGTGAACCGGAGACTCAACATTGCTATAACAAGAGTTGAAAAACCTTATGGACAACCTAATATTCTTGCGGAATATATAGCTTTACAATTAAAAAATAGAGTTTCATTTCGAAAGGCAATGAAAAAAGCTATTGAATTAACTGAACAAACGGATACAAAGGGAATTCAAGTGCAAATCGCAGGGCGTATCGACGGAAAAGAAATTGCACGTGTCGAATGGATCAGAGAGGGTAGGGTTCCTCTACAAACAATTCGCGCTAAAATTGATCATTGTTCCTATACAACTCGAACTATCTATGGAGTATTAGGCATAAAAATTTGGATATTTGTAGACGAGGAATAATGGACCTTTATTTATCTTGCCATTCTGTCCAGTGATAGAACAAAAAAATGACAAATTTCATTCTTTATTCCATTAACTAAAATAAAACTGAGTACTTCTAATTCTATAAGGTTGAATAAAAATTAGATTGACCTTTTTAATATAATTGCTATGCTTAGTGTGTGATTCGTTAGTTTTTTTAGAGTTTATAGTTGGGATTAAAAAAAATTAACCGACCCCTACTATGAACTTACTAACTCTATAAACTAATAACCAACTTATTGCTTCGTCTTGTCGAAATTCCAAGAAACAGTCACTATATGACTGGATCGATCATATAGTTGTAGCAACTGACATTTTTTCATAAAAAAAAAATTGAAATCTGATTATAGGTTGCGAAGCAAAAATAAAGGGATGTGGATAAATGGAAGGATGATAGAAAGAGAGAACAAAAGTATCAATGATATATGATTCCAATATGTATGTATGGTCTATGAATTATCTCACAAAAGGCAGTGTGATAAAGCATCAATACTGAAATATAAATATTTAAATAGAATAAATATAAATAATTAAAGATAAAGAGCCTCGGGTTAATAGAAACTAAGGAAATTGACTTGAGAACAAATTTTGTTGGGGGCTCCATTGCAGAGTTCGGGCCTAACCATTAACGAAGAAGCTATGGGAACGACAGAACCTGTGATTGCATAGGATTCCACTGAAAACGAATCCTAATGATTCATTGGGTGGGATGGCGGAACGAACCAAGAACAAATTTATTTATTCTATATAGTAAAAAGTAAAAGGTCATGGATTTACCCTACAAATGAAGCAGGAAAGAGTCAATATTCGCCCGCGAAACCTTTAGTTATTGAATTACAATATTTTGGCGCCATTTGATAGAAAAAAAAATAAAGATTCGTTATGTTATAAAAGACAAAGCATTCTATAAATAGACATAAAATAAAAAAATACATAACATAACATAAATATACGCATCCGATTGTCTATCTGATATGGTATATACTTAACTATATAACATAACAATACTAAACTATAACTAGAATATAACAAAGCAAAATAACAAATTAAATATGAATAAATCCCATTACGTTACTAAGTGTATTGCGTATTATTTATTAAATACATGTGTATCCGTAGTAAGATTAATGAATCATTTCATTCGCGAGGAGCCGGATGAGAAGAAACTCTCATGTCCGGTTCTGCAGTAGAGATGGAATTAAATTAAGAAATAACCATCAACTATAACCCAAAAAGAACCAAATTTCGTAAACAACATAGAGGAAGAATGAAGGGAATATCTTGTCGAGGCAATCGTATTTGTTTTGGCAGATACGCTCTTCAAGCACTGGAACCCGCTTGGATCACGGCTAGACAAATGGAAGCAGGACGAAGAGCAATGACACGATACGCACGTCGTGGCGGAAAAATATGGGTACGTATATTTCCCGACAAACCTGTTACAGTAAGACCCGCGGAAACACGTATGGGTTCGGGGAAGGGGGCCCCCGAATATTGGGTATCCGTTGTTAAACCAGGTCGAATACTTTATGAAATGGGCGGAGTATCAGAAACTGTAGCCAGAGCAGCTATTAAAATAGCTGCGTGCAAGATGCCTATACGAACTCAGTTCGTTATTGCGGGATAGGAATGTAGAAATAAAAATAAAGGTGATGATCAAAAAATATAGTATAGGTTTATTTTTTTCTGGACAGACAATATTTCTTTTTTTTTATCCTTTGCAGTGAAATAACAGATAAAAAAAAAATGATATGATTCAACCTCAGACCCTTTTGAATGTAGCGGATAATAGCGGAGCTCGAAAATTGATGTGTATTCGAATCATAGGAGCTGGTAATCCACGATATGCTCATATTGGTGACATTGTTGTTGCCGTAATCAAAGAAGCAGTACCAAATATGCCTCTACAAAGATCAGAAGTTATTAGGGCTGTAATTGTACGTACATGTAAAGAACTCAAACGTGACAACGGCATGATAATACGATATGATGACAATGCCGCGGTTGTTATTGATCAAGAAGGAAATCCAAAAGGAACTCGAGTTTTTGGTGCAATCGCTCGGGAATTGAGACAATTGAATTTTACTAAAATAGTTTCATTAGCCCCCGAGGTATTATAAATACTAGTAGTAGATTAGACTATTAGCGGGGTATCTGAAATAGGCCAATTAGTAGATTGTGTATCACGCATATACTTTGTAATTAATATTAAATTAATATTTAATATTAATTAATAGAATTATTTTAATAATGAAAATAAAAACATGTTGATTATATCAAAATTAGGGAGTACCAATAATTATAGTTCGCCATGGGTAAGGATACTATTGCCGATATAATAACTTCTATAAGAAATGCTGACATGGATAAAAAGGGAACGGTTCGAATAGCATCTACTAATATTACCGAAAACATTGTTAAAATACTTGTACGAGAAGGTTTTCTCGAAAACGTTCGGAAACATCAGGAAAGTAACAAATGTTTCTTGGTTTTAACCCTGCGACATAGAAGGACTAGAAAGGGAATATATAGAACTATTTTAAAACGTATCAGCCGACCCGGTCTACGAATCTATTCCAACTATCAACGAATTCCTAAGATTTTAGGTGGAATGGGGATTGTAATTCTTTCCACTTCTCGAGGTATAATGACAGATCGAGAAGCTCGACTAGAAAAAATCGGGGGAGAAATTTTGTGTTATATATGGTGATCTTCTATCCCCCTCCTGATATCCTAATTTTATCTCTAACTTCCCTTACCATTTATTTGTGAAAAAGAGAATAAAAGTGAGTTATATAACCCTTCCTCCATTAGTTGATACTTCAAGGGGGTTATCTGGAATGAAAGAACAAAAATGGATTCATGAAGGTTTCATTACTGAATGGAATGGCTTTCCAACGGCATGTTCCGGGTCCGCTTAGATAATGAAGATCTAATTCTAGGTTATGTTTCAGGGAGGATCCGGCGCAGTTTTATACGGATACTACCAGGAGATAGAGTTAAAATCGAAGTAAGTCGTTATGATTCAACCAGGGGATGTATAATTGGAGTAGATTCAGAATTAAAGTAAGGAATGATAAATATGAAAATAAGGGCTTCTGTTCGTAAAATTTGTGAAAAATGTCGACTTATTCGTAGGCGTGGACGGATTATAGTGATTTGTTCCAATCCGAGACATAAACAGAGACAAGGGTAATCTTTCTAAACTAAAAAAGAACTTTCTAAAAGAAAAAGAAAGAAAAAGAAGGACCCGTGTAAAAAGAAAGAATCTGTTTTAACATGAGATGGATATCTCCGTAGCTTTCTGTATATTTCTGACTCATATTTATGAGATGATAAAATATGACAAAACCTATACCACGAATTGGTTCACGTAAGAATGGGCGTATTGGTTCACGTAAGAATGGACGTAGAATACCAAAAGGAGTTATTCATGTTCAAGCAAGTTTCAACAATACCATTGTAACTGTTACAGATGTACGAGGGCGGGTAGTTTCTTGGGCCTCCGCGGGTACTTCTGGATTCAAGGGCACAAAAAGAGGAACACCTTATGCTGCTCAAGCAGCAGCAGTAAATGCTATTCGTACAGTAGTTGATCAGGGTATGCAACGAGCAGAAGTTATGATAAAAGGCCCCGGTCTCGGAAGAGATGCAGCATTACGAGCCATTCGTAGAAGTGGTATACTCTTAAGTTTCGTCCGCGATGTAACACCTATGCCACATAATGGATGTCGACCCCCTAAAAAAAGACGTGTGTAGAAATAAGA